CCTTTACTCATACTCATTCAATTGGAAGAGTTAATCCAATTCAAAAAAATTATGCTTCGCGACTCCATATCCATAATCCAATCTTTTTTATTCAATTTCTAATTGGCCTTTGGATACAAATCGTGAGAATGTATATTCTTCCTCAAATATGCTATTGAGAGGTAAAGGATTAAACCTTTTTAAGAAATAAAGTTTTTGATCGGAATATGAAAAAAACTGAAAGACCCCTTAACTATTTAAGTTTTTGATAGAACGAATCACACTTTTACCACTAAACTATACCCGCTACATATTTATTATTGTATATGAATGGACCATTTGTCGAACAAAAGAGTGAGGCGCAATCAAGATAGCACCAGAATCATTAAAATTCTAGCGTTGACACTTCGTCCCGCCGGGGACTTAAATAGGCGGCGAAGAGCAGAAAGCTTACTTAAATTAAATAACATAAAAAAAGTTATAGTTATATTATACTTTTCTTTTCGTTTGATAGGAAGTCATTACTGACAGTCCCGATCTGAAAGAATCATTGAAGCTGGATCATAGAAAGGATTAAATCTGCATACATGGTTCCTTTTTTTTTCAACTTCTCTTTCAACTGCCAGATCTTACTTATGAATTAAGAATTCGGGTCAATTGGATCTCAATTGTTCAAATAAAGCTTGTCTCTTGAACAAACAAATGAGTTATATTATAACTACGTTTATAAATATGTGTGTTTAATATTTGATATTTTTTTTTTTTTTTTAATTTTAATATTTTTTATTGTTTAATATATGTACATATATTAAACAATAAAAAATATATATATATGTTTTTTTTTATTCCAGTTTCTTTTTCCAGTAAGTAATAAATTGATAAAAAGAAAATAAAAATATATATATTATTAAGTATTAATATATATTAAGTAATAATATTAATACTTAATAATAAGAAATGACACTTCAACAAGTATTTTTGATTGATATCAAATCATTATTAAATCATTTTATCTATGGAAATACTGGCCTGGCCCGGCCAGTACTTAAACCAAGCCGGGTGAATAAACCTTTCATACAAAATAAAAGAAGTAGGGTATTTTTCTATTGGGGATATCCGTTTCGAATCATTATCTAAATTGAATTCCTGATCAAATTTCTTCTTTTATATATCTTTATAAGTTTATAATAAAATAACTTATAAGTTATATTATAATGTTCATTTATATATGTTATATAAATAAACTGTTATATAAATAAACATTATAATATTTTATATATCTTTATTTTATATCTTTTTATATAATCTTATATCTTTTTATATAATCTTATATCTTTTTATATAATCTTATATCTTTACTTATATCTTTATAATATATAACTTTATACTTTATAATATATAACTTTATGCTTTATAATATATAATAATATATAATTTTTATTTATTTATTATAATTATAAATAAATAATCTAATTTTATAGAATATAAATAAAAGAATATATATAAAAAAAATATAATAGATAAATAAAAAAGGAAAACGAAGGTTTTTATCAATCTTTACTTCACGTGTCACATCACATAAAAAATTTTCCATTTTTAAATGGGGATGGGGAGAGATGGCTGAGTGGACTAAAGCGGCGGATTGCTAATCCGTTGTACGAGTTATTCGTACCGAGGGTTCGAATCCCTCTCTCTCCGCTTCTTCTGATTACTTGAGACTTTCGAATTCGAAGGAATTTCGATCCCTTGATTCTATCATAGGTAAATGTATGGAATACATAAAATCATAAGAAAAAAATTTAGAAAAAGCAGGAAAAACTAAAAATATCTTTTTTTTATTCCTCACGTCCAGGATTACGCCCTGGATCATTAGATAAAAATCCGAAGATGAAGAGAGAAACAAAGAATATCACTACTGTATAAACGAATAGTTTGAGAGTAAGCATTACACAATCTCCAAGATCTTTTTTTTGAAAAAGGGAATAGATTACTTATTTTTTACCACATACACTATTTTGTTTTGACATGACACCCCCCAAAAAATGAAGTGTTTTTTGAAAAGAAAGTCATTTTCACGAATTTCTTTGGAATAAGATTTTGATCCCTTCGTTATCAAAAATTTCTTGTCATATGATTAGGTATTGTAGGCAACCTAATAAAATCTTTGCTCACTGTAAGGTGAGAGCGAGGAAATAAGCTGATCAAAATTCATCGCCGTGGTTATTCAATATACAAGAATTTATATTTTTGAATCGAGGGTTCATAATATAAGACTTATCTGGTCTTATCAATTTTTCGAATTTTTATTTATCGAATAAATCATGAATTTAGCAGAGTATTAAATCATCGAAAACTTACAGCGGCTTGCCAAACAAAGGCTAAGAGAAAAAAAAGTACAGGTATGATAGGCATAACATCTACGATTGGATTTAAAAAGGCATAAGCTTCGGGCAATTTGGCGAAGAAAAAACTACTCGAATAAAAGACAGAATTAAGACAGATGCAGATTAAACTAAAGATATTAAACATAACAAAATTTCGTTCTTGTAGATTAGATAATTTTATTCTGATTGAGTTTTTTTTTATAAGGGAAAAAAAAAGATAAGTCAAAAAATCTTTCTTTTTCTTCGAACTCTCCCAAATAAAAATCCTTCTTTCCATTCTCAAATGAGAATACAAGGAATTCCATTTTTATACAATATCTTAACTGAATTCCATGTAATGATCAATGAATTTTTTTGATTCTATATCTACATGTGTTGAATCCTAGCAACAATATATTCCCAATGTATTTATTGGGTTGGGATTGACGAATAACCAATACCAATATTAATGTTTATTAGTGTCGAATAGAAATTCGAAATGGGGCGTGGCCAAGCGGTAAGGCAGCGGGTTTTGGTCCCGTTATTCGGAGGTTCGAATCCTTCCGTCCCAGATCGTTTCCATCAGAAACGAAAGATGGGATCACATTGTATCCCACATGAAACATAAAATTGTTAACGAGAACAATCGTTTGTTCTGAATTCTAAGAATGATTCTAAGAATCATATTTTTTCTTTCGTTTGGTTTCTCACAAACGTAATCAAGTGTCAAATGTGGGTGGAAATAAATATCTTTTTTTTTATTCAAAAAAAATTCTGGGTTTATCATTCACATTCAGGATATGCTCGTACTACTCAATATTCATTTTAAAGTTAGTTACTTATGGAAACTTTATGTCCCATATCTATGTATGAAATGTCAATTCTCACATGAAGCATTCTGAATCGAAATGTGAATGAAAGAAAGGCCTCTTTATTCCCTTACCAAGGGTAAAAAGCCTAAAGTAAATAAATGGGGTATCCCAATTCCACAGTCTATGTGGAGACTAAAGAGTAGGGAGTTTTTGGTACTAATTTCATCACTGGTCTTAAAACTTCTAAAGCAGGTGTGGGAAAAAAATAGTAAAAACGAATTGATCTGGACCCCATTTTTTTGTATTTTATCTGGTTCATCTTATATCTTATCCGGTTCAAATGAATAATTGTAAATCAATGTAATGTAGCGATTGGGGGGAAATTCGTATATTGCATCTACTTGACTTTATGGAATTGATGGAAAAGAAAAATTCTTGAACCTCAAGTAAAACAAAATCTGTATTGTATAAAATAAAAAGTTTTATTAATAATTTATTTTTTTCCGGGATTGCAAATCTATTAATATTAAAGGTTCTTCTTTTGAGGTTTATAGTTTATTTGTTCGAGAAAAATGGATCCTTCATAATTGATCGTCCCGAACAATCTTTTTAAGATGTAAATAAGTCTTAAGCAAACTTATTTATTCGTCTTTTTTAGAAATATGTTTCATTCATATGATAGAATATAGAGTTAAATAAATTGGATCCTTGCTGAGCCTTCTCCGGATAAATACTTATCTATCCATAGATAGATAGATAAAAAGTATGTACTATTATATACCGGTATACACACACCGGTTGAGCCAATGACTATTCATGATTCCATATTGAATCAATTACATACCGGTTTGAAATAAAATTAGAGGAATGTTATGGTAAAACTTCGTTTGAAACGATGTGGTAGAAAGCAACGTGCGACTTGAAGGACATGATCGGCTGTGGATTCTTACATCCACCATTTTCTATAGGAATGAAGATGTTCTTGGCTCGACATAGTTTGTTCTGCTCTGTTAGGAACCTAATTTGTGTTAGGTTGTAAGTAAATAGTACATGATGGAGCTCGAGCAGAAAGGATTGATTCGTTTATCAGGGGGAAGAATCTAGGGTTAGTAACTATCAATAAGTTAGACCAACTTTGTAAGTATATCCTCAATCAATATATAAATCGAAAGGTTAAAAAAATCGAAAAATCAAAGAAGTTTGAAAAAAAAAAGTAAAATTTTTCAGAATTGGTAAAACTATTTCGATCAAAAGTGTATCACAAGGAAATCTACCGTTCATATTCGATTTCTATAGTATAGAAAAAAATAACAAAAAACAAAAAGGTATGTTGCTGCTCTTTTGAAAGGAGTAAGGATCACCGAAGTAATGTCTAAACCCAATGATTTCACAAAGCAAAGATAAAGGATTCCGGAACAAGTAAACACTATTTTCAATTGTCTCAACAATTGAATCAGAATGAGGAATAAAAATAGATTCGAGATGAGACAAACAAAAGAGGTTAGAGACGGCTCAATAAATGTCTAAGGGTTTCCCTTCGAACTCTGTCAGAATTACCCAACTTGAGTTATGAGTACGAATGAGATTTCTTTTTTTCTGTAAGGAAGAATAAAAAAACGACTCAAATCATAGTCTAATTCATGATTTTATGGATCCATTTGCCATTATATACATATACAGAAATTTAGAATCCTTTTTTTTTTCTCGAGCCGTATGAGGAGAAAACCTCCCATACGTTTCTAGGGGGGGCATTGTTTATTTACATCTATTCCAATGAGCCATCTACCGAATCGTTGCAATTGATGTTCGATCCCGAAGAGAAGGAAGAGATCTTAGAAAAGTAGGTTTTTACGATCCGGTAAAGAATCAAACTTATTTAAATGTTCCTCTTATTCTATATTTCCTTGAAAAAGGTGCTCAACCTACGGGAACTGTTTGTGATATTTTAAGGAAGGCAGAATTATTTCAAGAAAGAACTTCGATTCGAGTTAATTAAAGTAAAAAAAAAAAACAAAAAATTAATAAATAAAAAAAAGGGGGGGGGGTCACTAGTATCCATCTTTGTGTAATTATTTACACACAATTTGCCTTTTTCTTGCTGTATTCATACTTAATTTACTTTTTTTCTTGTTTTGTTTGTTGCGGGAATCCACCAACAAACAAGGGGTTCATCTTGCTTATTGTACCTCTATTGATTGAATAAACCCGAGATTTTTTCTTTACTTTACCTCTTTCGTATTTTTTTCATCCAAATTTCTTATTTATGTTTATGTTGTGCCAATCCAACACAAGTCCTTATTTGATTTATTTAAATTTGTTTTCTTAACATTGGATTCATATTGACAATGATGCATCGAAGAAATATAATTCGATCGTAGATAAATAGATACGTTTATCTCCACCCCATATTGGTTTTTTCTTTCCTTCACTTCAGTCAAATGATGGGTTTGCCCTGCCGGATTTACTGGCATACAAGATGTATTTTCTTAACGAAAAAGAAAAGGAAATTGATAAATAAAATGGCGGTTTGTCACAATTTTGACATCTCTATTGGGAATCCGTTGTTGTTTAATCCGATCTGTCCATTTTGGTATTTTGTTTTGGTGTTTTTAATTGATCAACAAAAACAAATCTTTCTTTTCGATTTGTTCTAGTTCAATGTTTTGACGGGGTCGTGCAGTGCAAATCAATTGATTTTTTTATTTTGACCGTATTTACATATATATCCTATTTATTTTATTTTCGGGTTGCTAACTCAACGGTAGAGTACTCGGCTTTTAAGTGCGACTATGATCTTTTACACATTTGGATGAAGCAACAGATTCGTCCAGACTATTGGTAGAGTCTATAAGACCACGACTGATCCTCAAAGGTAATGAATGGAAAAAACAGCATGTCGTAATAAAATATTATAATTTTATTATTTAATTTATTATTTAATTAAATATTATTTAATTAAAGTAGAACTTTGAGTTTATCCTTACCGGATCGTTACAATTTTTTTTCTTTTTGTTTGGAAGTGAAAAAAAAAATTCACATTTACAGTTGGGTCTAGTGAATAAATGGATAGAGCCCTATGGCTCTAATTCTGGTGAAATAAAAAGCAACGAGCTTTTGTTCTTAATTTGAATGATTACCCGATCTAATTAGACGTTAAAGATAGATTAGTGCCTGATGCGGGAAAGGGTGGGTTCTTCTGTGAGTGGACCATTGATTTTCTTTCTTTTTTTTTAATGAATCCTAATTATTCTTTATTATGGATTGGAGACGGATGTGTAGAAGAAACAGTATACTGATAAAGAAAATTTATTCCAAAGTCAAAAGAGCGATCGAGTTGCAAAAATAAAGGATTTTTTACCCTCTTGTAATTATAACGAACATAAACCAATTGGATAGAAAAGGAGAGGAAAAAGATCTGTTGATTGGACTCCCCTGTTTCCTTTGTTTGCGGGATATATATATTTTTCTTACTGTAATTATATACATAATACATATCCCGTTCTGACCATATTGCACTATGTATCATTTGATAACCCCAAAAATGAAATAGGTCCCGCCTCTGGTTCAAGTAGAAATGTAAATGGAAGAATTACAAGGATATTTAGAAAAAGATAGATCTCGGCAACAACACTTTCTATATCCGCTTCTCTTTAAGGAGTATATTTACACATTTGTTCATGATCGTGGTTTAAATAGTTCGGTTTTTTACGAATCCACGGAAATTTTTGGTTATGACAATAAATCTAGTTCAGTACTTGTGAAACGTTCAATTATTCGAATGTATCAACAGAATTATTTGATTTATTCGGTTAATGATTCTAACCAAAATCGATTCGTTGGGCACAACAATTATTTTTATTTTCATTTTTATTCTCAGATGATATTGGAAGGTTTTGCAGTCATTGTGGAAATTCCATTCTTGCTGCGATTAGTATCTTCCCTCGAAGAAAAAAAAATACCAAAATCTCAGAATTTGAATTTACGATCTATTCATTCAACATTTCCCTTTTTGGAGGACAAATTATCGCATTTAAACTATGTGTCAGATATACTAATACCTTATCCCATCCATCTGAAAATCTTGGTTCAAATCCTTCAATTCTGGATCCAAGATGTTCCTTCTTTACATTTATTGCGATTCTTTCTTCACGAATATCATAATTGGAATAGTCTTATTACTCCGAATAATTCTATTTTTCTTTTTTCAAAAGAAAATAAAAGAGTATTTCGGTTCCCATATAATTCTTATGTATCTGAATGCGAATTTGTATTAGTTTTTCTTCGTAAACAATCTTCTTATTTACGATTAACATCTTCTGGAGCTTTTCTTGAGCGAACACATTTCT